GTTAATGTAGCTTAATCCAAAGCATGGCACTGAAGATGCCAAGATGAGCCCTAGAAAGTTCCAATAACACAAAAGCTTGGTCCTGACTTTAACGTCAGTTATAGCCCAATTTACACATGCAAGTACCCGCGTTCCCGTGAGAATGCCCTTTACCTCCGGCAGGAAAAAAGGAGCAGGCATCAGGCACACCCCGCTAGCCCAAAACGCCTTGCTTAGCCACACCCCCAAGGGAACTCAGCAGTGACAGATATTAAGCCATGAGCGAAAGCTTGACTTAGTTAGGGCTTAGAGGGCCGGTAAAACTCGTGCCAGCAACCGCGGTTATACGAGAGGCCCAAATTGACAAATCACGGCGTAAAGTGTGATTAGAGACACCCCTAAAATAGAACCAAACACCCCCTATGCTGTCATACGCCATGGGGGACACGAAGACCAGCAGCGAAAGTGGTTCTATTGGCCTTGAACTCACGACAGCTAAGACACAAACTGGGATTAGATACCCCACTATGCTTAGCCTTAAACCAAGGTGAAAGATATACAAACTTCGCCCGCCAGGGAACTACGAGCCCTAGCTTAAAACCCAAGGGACTTGGCGGTGCCTCAAACCCACCTAGAGGAGCCTGTCCTATAACCGATAATCCCCGTTAAACCTCACCTCTCCTTGTCAATACCGCCTATATACCGCCGTCGCCAGTTTACCTTTTGAAAGAGAAACAGTAAGCAAAAGGGGCAACACCCAATACGTCAGGTCGAGGTGTAGCGTATGGAGAGGGAAGAGATGGGCTACATTTTCTGACCCCAGAACACTACGAAAGCTGCAATGAAAAGTGCAAAACCGAAGGTGGATTTAGCAGTAAAAGGAAAAAAGAGAGTTCTTTTGAAACCGGCCCTGAGGCGCGTACACACCGCCCGTCACTCTCCTCGAAAAACGAAATGACAGTATATAAAAACTTAAGAACAATAGAGAGGAGGCAAGTCGTAACATGGTAAGTGTACCGGAAGGTGCGCTTGGACTAATTAGAACGTAGCTAAACAGAAAAGCATCTCCCTTACACTGAGAAGACATTCGTGCAAATCGAATCGTTTTAAGCCAAGAAGCTAGCCTAAACAGATCTATAACTAAATATTATAAATAAACAAACCATACCAACATATTAAAACATTTTACCGCCCAAGTATAGGTGATAGAAAAGGTCCTTAGAGCAATAGAAAAAGTACCGCAAGGGAAAGCTGAAAAAGAAGTGAAATAACCCGAGAAAGCAAGAAAGAGCAGAGTCGAACCCTCGTACCTTTTGCATCATGATCTAGCAAGAAACCCCAAGCAAAGAGAACTTAAGTTTGACCCCCCGAAACCAGGGGAGCTACTTCGGGGCAGCCCAAAGGGGCAAACCCGTCTCTGTGGCAAAAGAGTGGGGAGACTTCCAAGTAGTGGTGATAAGCCTACCGAACCTGGTGATAGCTGGTTGCTCAGAAGATGAATATAAGTTCAGCGTTATGGCATTCTAGTATTAATTTTAAGAAAAGCAAGTAAGTCATAACAGTTAGTCAAAAGGGGTACAGCCCTTTTGAAAAAGGATACAACCTTACCAAGGAGGAAAAGGATCAATAACCTAAGGCACTTTCCCCAGTGGGCCTAAAAGCAGCCACCTGTGAAGATAGCGTTAAAGCTCAAGCAAAACCTGGCCAACAATACAACTAAACTAAACCCATTCCCCTACTGTAACTGAGCCCCTCTATATAGCTATAGAGAAGATAATGCTAGAATTAGTAATAAGAGGGACACACCCCTCTCCTCGCACAATCGTGGGTCAGATAGGATTAACCGCTGATAAATAACGGACCCAAAAGGGGGAACAACAAAGAAATTTAACGAACAAGAAAACCCTGAAGGAATTACCGTCAACCCGACACAGGAATGCGCCTAGGAAAGACTAAAAGGAAGAGAAGGAACTCGGCAAAATCAAAACCCCGCCTGTTTACCAAAAACATCGCCTCTTGCTAACAATGAAGTATTAGAGGTCCCGCCTGCCCTGTGACAGCAGTGTTTAACGGCCGCGGTATTTTAACCGCGCGAAGGTAGCGTAATCACTTGTCTTTTAAATGGAGACCTGTATGAATGGCATAACGAGGGTTTTACTGTCTCCTCCCCCCAGTCAATGAAATTGATCTGCCCGTGCAGAAGCGGGCATAACGACATAAGACGAGAAGACCCTATGGAGCTTCAGGCAAATGATCAAGTACATAAAATCCTGATATTAACCAAACTCAAGAAAAGCAAGGACCCCTGATCAAAGTGCCTTCGGTTGGGGCGACCATGGAGGAAAAAGGAGCCTCCACGTGGAAAGGGAGAACCCTTAAACCAAGAGCCACACCTCTAAGCAGCAGAAAATCTGACCAAAAATGACCCAGGCTCGAGCCTGATCAACGAACCAAGTTACCCTAGGGATAACAGCGCAATCCTCTCCCAGAGTCCATATCGACGAGGGGGTTTACGACCTCGATGTTGGATCAGGACATCCTATTGGTGCAGCCGCTATTAAGGGTTCGTTTGTTCAACGATTAATAGTCCTACGTGATCTGAGTTCAGACCGGAGCAATCCAGGTCGGTTTCTATCTATGAACTACCTACCCCTAGTACGAAAGGACCGGAGTAGGGGGGCCTACGAGAACACAAGCCCCAACCCAGCCCGCTGAAGACATATAAAGCGCATAATGGGAAGGACATAACTGCCAGAGATAATGGCACGCTAAGGTGGCAGAGCCTGGTAATTGCAAAAGGCCTAAGCCCTTTCCGTCGGAGGTTCAAATCCTCTCCTTCAGCTATGAACTCTATTATAACCCATATCATTAACCCTCTGGCATATATTGTGCCCGTTCTCCTAGCAGTAGCTTTTCTTACACTACTCGAACGGAAAATTTTAGGGTATATGCAACACCGAAAAGGGCCAAACGTAGTTGGCCCTTATGGCCTACTGCAACCCATTGCAGACGGAGTGAAACTATTTATTAAGGAGCCCATCCGACCATCAACCGCATCCCCCTTTCTATTTCTGGTAACTCCTACTCTGGCTCTAACCCTTGCTCTAACGATATGGGCCCCTATCCCGATGCCTTATCCAGTTATTAATCTTAACCTAGGCATTCTTTTTGTACTTGCCCTCTCCAGCCTCGCAGTGTACTCGATTTTAGGCTCGGGCTGAGCTTCAAACTCCAAATATGCACTAATTGGAGCACTACGAGCTGTAGCCCAAACAATTTCGTATGAGGTGAGCCTTGGACTCATTCTCTTATCTGCTATTATCATCGTGGGGGGGTTTAACCTAACTATGTTCAACACTGCTCAGGAAGCGATCTGGCTCCTAGCCCCAGCGTGGCCGCTAGCTGCCATATGATATGTTTCTACTCTAGCAGAGACTAACCGAGCCCCCTTCGATCTAACGGAGGGAGAGTCAGAACTGGTTTCTGGGTTTAATGTTGAATATGCGGGCGGACCTTTCGCGCTTTTCTTTCTGGCCGAATATTCAAACATTCTTCTTATGAACACCCTTTCTACCATCCTCTTTATAGGTGCCATACACAACCCCCTTGTACCAGAACTAACGACCATCAACCTTATATTTAAAGCTGCCCTGCTCTCGGTCATATTTTTATGAGTGCGAGCTTCCTACCCTCGGTTTCGATATGACCAACTTATACATCTGGTCTGAAAAAACTTTCTTCCTCTGGCTCTAGCGCTTCTAATGCTAAACATAGCGCTACCAATCGCACTAGCGGGCTTACCTCCCCAGTTTTAGAGGAAACGTGCCTGAAGATAAAGGGCCACTTTGATAGAGTGGATCATGGAGACTAAAACCCTCCCGTTTCCTTAGAAAAAAGGGGCTCGAACCCATACTTAGAAGATCAAAACTTCTAGTGCTTCCATTACACTACTTTCTAGTAAGGTCAGCTAAATAAGCTTTCGGGCCCATACCCCGAACATGTTGGTTAAAACCCTTCCTTTACTGATGAACCCCTGAGTAATGTTTACCCTCATCGCAAGCCTGGGACTAGGAACTACAATTACATTTGCCAGCTCCCATTGACTAATAGCATGAATAGGTTTGGAAATCAACACGCTTGCCATTATCCCGCTTATGGCTCGGCATCACCACCCACGTGCTGTCGAAGCAACAACGAAGTATTTTCTAGTCCAAGCCGCTGCAGCAGCAATAATCCTGTTTGCTACCACTTCTAATGCATGACTGCTAGGAGAGTGGCAGATCCAGCAACTTTCCCACCCCTTAGCAGCCACTGTAGCCATCGTCTCATTGGGGATGAAAATTGGCCTCGCCCCTGTTCATCTTTGATTACCAGAAGTTCTTCAGGGGCTAGACCTAGCAACAGGCCTAGTCTTATCAACATGACAAAAGCTTGCCCCCATAATCTTAATTTATCAGCTAGCCCCTAGCGTCGACGCTTTACTGTTAATTGGTATAGCACTGATGTCAACTCTTATTGGGGGGTGGGGAGGGCTCAACCAGACGCAGCTACGGAAAATTTTAGCATACTCCTCAATCGCTCACATGGGCTGAATGATTGTAATCCTGAAATATTCTCCTAACCTGACACTTCTCAACCTAATGGTCTATATTATTATAACATCTACCGCGTTTATAAGCCTAAACACCGTCTCAACGACAAGTATCAATACACTCTCAACAGCCTGAACCAAAGCCCCTGCTATAATTACAATTACGATGCTCACTATGCTATCACTAGGAGGCCTTCCTCCTCTTACGGGTTTTATGCCGAAATGAATGATTTTGGAAGAACTGACTAAACAAAATCTTCCCACAACTGCCACCATTATGGCTCTTGCTGCCCTTCTTAGTCTGTTCTTCTACTTACGGCTCTGCTATAGTATAACACTGACGTGTGCCCCTAACACAAATGTCAATAAAACCCCCTGACGCTTAAAAACGACCGCTAAGGGCCCACTCCCTCTCATAGCAACTGCTTCTCTCACAATACTCCCCATTACCCCGGCCGTCATAACACTGCTAACATAGAGACTTAGGATAGGAAGACCAAAGGCCTTCAAAGCCTTAAGCGGGAGTGAAACCCTCCCAGCCTCTGATAAGGCCTGCGGGACTCTATCCCACATTAACTGAGTGCAAATCAGACGCTTTAATTAAGCTAAGGCCTTAATAGATAGGAGGGCCTCGATCCCTCGAAATCCTAGTTAACAGCTAGGCGCCAAAACCAGCAGGCATCCATCTACTTCCCCGTCGCCGGGAAGGGGGAAGTTTCGGCAGAAGTTACTCTGCGCCGCCAGGTTTGCAATCTAGCATGCTTCTACACTACGAAACTTGATAAGAAGAGGAATCAAACCTCTGTTTATGGGACTACAGCCCACCGCCTGAACACTCGGCCATCTTACCTGTGGCAATCACCCGTTGATTTTTCTCTACGAACCATAAAGACATCGGCACCCTTTATCTAGTTTTTGGTGCTTGAGCCGGTATAGTCGGCACCGCCCTTAGCCTCCTTATTCGAGCTGAGCTCAGCCAGCCGGGGGCCCTCCTAGGCGACGACCAAATTTACAATGTAATCGTAACAGCCCATGCTTTTGTAATAATCTTCTTTATAGTAATACCAATTATGATTGGCGGCTTTGGAAACTGACTCATCCCTTTAATAATTGGGGCCCCAGACATGGCATTTCCCCGAATAAACAACATAAGCTTCTGACTGCTTCCTCCTTCTTTTCTGTTGCTATTAGCCTCATCTGGGGTTGAAGCAGGGGCCGGAACCGGTTGAACCGTCTATCCTCCTCTTGCAGGGAACTTAGCCCACGCCGGTGCATCCGTCGACCTGACTATTTTTTCTCTTCATTTAGCAGGAGTATCATCGATCTTAGGGGCAATTAATTTTATTACAACTATTATTAACATGAAGCCCCCGGCTATTACACAATACCAAACACCTTTATTCGTGTGAGCAGTCTTAGTAACAGCAGTGCTTCTTTTACTCTCTCTCCCGGTCTTAGCAGCCGGCATTACGATACTCTTGACAGATCGAAACCTCAATACTACCTTCTTTGACCCTGCAGGCGGAGGGGACCCAATTCTATATCAACACTTATTTTGATTCTTTGGACACCCCGAAGTTTATATTTTAATCTTACCCGGGTTTGGGATAATTTCCCATATTGTGGCCTACTATGCTGGTAAACCTCAGCCCTTTGGCTATATGGGAATAGTTTGGGCAATAATAGCAATCGGCCTGCTAGGATTTATTGTATGAGCCCACCACATGTTCACGGTAGGAATAGATGTAGATACTCGTGCCTATTTTACCTCCGCCACAATAATTATTGCAATTCCAACCGGTGTAAAGGTTTTTAGCTGACTCGCCACTCTTCATGGAGGCCAGATTAAATGGGAAACCCCTCTCCTCTGGGCTCTAGGCTTTATCTTCCTTTTTACAGTGGGAGGCTTAACTGGAATTGTATTAGCCAACTCATCTATCGATATTGTTCTTCACGATACATATTATGTGGTAGCACATTTCCACTATGTTCTTTCCATAGGAGCTGTATTTGCAATTATAGGAGGATTCGTACACTGGTTCCCGCTGTTTACAGGCTACACACTACACGATACCTGGACCAAAATTCACTTCGGAGTGATGTTTATTGGGGTAAACCTAACTTTCTTCCCTCAACATTTTCTAGGCCTAGCAGGAATGCCTCGGCGATATTCAGACTATCCTGATGCTTACACCCTATGAAACACTATTTCTTCTATTGGCTCTTTAGTCTCACTCACAGCTGTTATCTTATTCCTATTTATTCTATGAGAAGCCTTCGCCTCAAAACGAGAGGTTAAATGAGTAGAACTAACCCCAACAAATGTCGAATGACTGCACGGCTGCCCTCCTCCTTATCACACATTTGAAGAGCCGGGGTATGTTCGTGTTCACCCAGCCTGAGACTACAAGTTCTGAGACACTAATCCTCTATACGGAAAGGTAGTTAAATATTCAAGAAAGGAAGGAATTGAACCCCCATAAGACGGTTTCAAGCCGACCGCATGACCACTCTGCCACTCTCTTTTTATGAGATGCTAGTAACAAAAATTACACCACCTTGTCAGGGTAGAATTGTGGGTTAAAACCCCACGCATCTTAATGGCACACCCCGCTCAACTAGGTTTCCAAGACGCAGCCTCCCCAGTCATGGAAGAGCTCCTCCATTTCCATGATCACGCACTAATAATTGTTTTTTTAATTAGCACCCTTGTTCTTTATATTATTGTGGCCATAGTAACAACTACGTTAACAGACACCTATATTCTGGACTCCCAAGAGATCGAAATTGTCTGAACCGTCCTACCTGCAGTAATTCTAATCCTTATCGCACTTCCCTCACTTCGAATTCTTTATCTCATGGACGAGATCAATGATCCGCACCTAACAATCAAAGCAATTGGTCACCAATGATACTGAAGCTATGAATACACAGACTATGAAGACCTAGGCTTTGACGCCTATATAATTCCTACTCAAGACCTTTCCCCCGGTCAGTTTCGCCTGCTGGAGACAGACCATCGTATAGTAGTACCAATAGAATCCCCTGTACGAGTTTTAGTTACAGCAGAAGATGTTCTCCACTCATGAGCTGTTCCAGCCTTAGGGGTCAAAATAGACGCAGTACCAGGTCGACTCAACCAGACAGCATTTATTGCAGCGCGACCAGGGGTCTACTATGGACAATGTTCTGAGATTTGCGGTGCAAATCACAGCTTTATACCTATCGTAGTTGAAGCAGTACCTCTACACCATTTTGAGTCCTGATCATCAACAATACTCGAAGATGCCTCACTGAGAAGCTAAACAGGTACTAGCGTTAGCCTTTTAAGCTAAAGATTGGTGATTCCGACCACCCTCAGTGACATGCCTCAATTAAACCCCGCCCCCTGATTTATTATCCTAATCTTTTCATGAGTAATTTTTCTTCTAGTTGCTCCCACTAAGGTAATGTCACACACCTTCAATAATGAACCAACCTCTCGTACTACAGAAAGCACAATAACTAACCCTTGAAACTGACCATGGCATTAAACTTCTTTGATCAATTTATAAGCCCCACACTCATAGGAGTCCCTTTAATAGGGCTAGCGCTCCTACTGCCATGAGTTCTTTACCCTACATGTACCCGTCGCTGACTCAATAATCGCCTGCTTACACTACAAGGATGATTTATTGGGTTGTTTACACAACAAATCTTCACACCTCTAAACCCGTCCGGGCACAAATGAGCTACCTTGTTTACATCCCTAATACTGTTCCTTATTAGTATAAACCTTCTAGGACTTCTTCCATATACATTCACACCCACCACCCAATTATCTTTAAATATAGGATTTGCTGTCCCTCTATGACTTGCAACAGTAGTTATTGGTATACGAAATCAACCAACTGTTGCTCTGGGACATCTGCTGCCTGAAGGAACCCCTGTCCCTCTGATCCCAGTACTCATCATTATCGAAACTATTAGCCTTTTTATTCGACCACTTGCATTAGGTGTACGACTCACAGCAAACCTAACAGCGGGGCACCTGCTTATTCAGCTGATTGCTACTGCGGTGTTTGTTCTGCTCCCCCTAATACCAACCGTAGCCATCCTCACGTCTTTGGTTCTGTTTCTTCTTACTCTTCTTGAAGTAGCAGTTGCCATGATCCAAGCCTACGTATTCGTTCTATTACTAAGCCTCTATTTGCAAGAAAACGTATAATGGCACACCAAGCACACGCATACCACATAGTTGACCCAAGCCCATGGCCTCTAACAGGAGCAGTCGCTGCTCTGTTAGTCACTTCTGGAACTGCTATATGGTTCCACTTTCAGTCTATAACACTTGTTGCTCTCGGGATAGTACTTCTGCTGCTCACAATATATCAGTGATGGCGAGATATTGTACGGGAAGGAACCTTCCAGGGTCACCACACACCCCCCGTACAAAAAGGACTACGATACGGCATGATTCTATTTATTACCTCAGAAGTGTTCTTTTTCCTGGGCTTCTTTTGAGCCTTCTACCACTCCAGCCTTGCCCCTACCCCAGAGCTAGGGGCCTGCTGACCCCCTACGGGGATTATTACTTTAGACCCTTTCGAAGTGCCCCTCCTTAACACCGCCGTGCTTCTAGCCTCTGGTGTGACTGTCACATGAGCTCATCACAGCATTATAGAGGGAGAACGAAAACAAGCCATTCAGTCCCTCACTCTAACAATCTTGTTAGGCTTCTATTTTACCCTACTTCAAGCAATAGAATATTATGAAGCCCCTTTTACGATCGCTGATGGAGTATATGGCTCAACATTCTTTGTAGCCACCGGATTCCACGGGCTACACGTAATTATCGGCTCGACATTTTTGGCAGTTTGTTTATTACGTCAGGTGAAATACCACTTCACTTCAGAACACCATTTTGGGTTTGAGGCCGCAGCATGATATTGACACTTCGTTGACGTGGTATGACTATTCCTATATATCTCAATTTACTGATGAGGCTCATAATCTTTCTAGTATTAACCAAATACGTGTGACTTCCAATTACCTAATCCTGGTTAAAGCCCAGGGAAAGATAATGAACCCAATTATCTCGATCTTAACCATCACAACAGCCCTTTCCTGTGTCCTAATCTTCGTATCCTTTTGACTTCCACAAATGAGCCCAGACTCAGAGAAGCTCTCCCCTTATGAATGCGGCTTTGATCCCCTAGGGTCTGCCCGCCTGCCTTTTTCAATACGATTTTTCCTTGTAGCAATTCTGTTTCTGCTCTTCGACTTAGAAATTGCCCTCCTGCTTCCTTTGCCTTGAGGAAACCAACTGATGTCTACAACCCAAACCCTCTTTTGAGCCACTTCGATTATTGTTCTACTAACCATAGGCCTCGCTTATGAGTGAGCTCAGGGAGGCCTGGAATGAGCTGAATAGATGATTAGTCTAAAGAAAGACCGCTGATTTCGGCTCAGCAAAACGTGGTTCAAATCCATGATCATCTTATGACTCCTACACACTTTACATTTACCCTAGCGTTCATCCTCGGATTATCTGGCTTGGCCTTCCACCGGAAACACCTTCTTTCGGCCCTACTCTGCTTAGAAGCTATAATACTTTCGCTTTATGTAGCACTTGCCCTATGATCCGTCCAAATAAACTCAAGCGCTTTTTCATCCACCCCAATAATACTGCTAGCATTCTCTGCCTGTGAAGCCAGCGCAGGCTTAGCTCTTTTAGTAGCCACATCTCGAACTCACGGAACAGACCACTTAAAAACCCTGAACCTTTTACAATGCTAAAAATCTTAATCCCAACAATCATAATAATCCCCACAACATGATTAGTTAATAAGAAGTGGCTTTGAGTTACAACCTCATCACAGAGTCTTACAATTGCACTAGTTAGTCTGTGCTGGATAAAATGGGAGACAGAGACAGGATGAGCCTCATCAAACTCATACCTTGCAACAGACCCACTATCTACCCCCCTTCTTGTCCTATCCTGCTGGCTTCTTCCCCTAATAATCATTGCAAGCCAAAACCATATATCACCGGAACCGATTAGCCGACAACGTACTTTCATCATACTGTTAACATCGTTACAAGTTTTCCTTATTTTAGCCTTCGGAGCCACGGAGATTATGATGTTCTATGTTATGTTCGAGGCCACACTAATCCCAACCCTTATTATCATCACACGGTGAGGTAATCAAGCAGAACGCTTAAATGCGGGCACATATTTTCTATTTTATACCTTAGCGGGGTCTCTCCCTCTACTAGTTGCACTCCTTATTCTCCAAAAAGACCTCGGGAGCTTGTCAATATTGATTATTCAAAACACAGATGTATACACAACCGCATGAAGTACCAAAATTTGATGAGCCGGCTGCCTTGTGGCTTTCCTTGTTAAAATGCCTCTCTATGGTGTCCACCTCTGGCTCCCCAAAGCACACGTAGAAGCGCCAATTGCAGGATCAATAGTGCTAGCAGCAGTTCTCCTCAAGCTGGGCGGCTACGGCATGATGCGAATCATAATAATTTTGACCCCGCTCACTAAGGAATTAGCTTATCCTTTTATCATCCTCGCCCTTTGGGGTATTATCATGACAGGCTCCATTTGCATACGACAAACCGACCTGAAATCAATAATCGCCTACTCCTCAGTCAGTCATATGGGGCTCGTCGCCGCAGGAATTCTGATTCAAACACCATGAGGTTTTACCGGAGCAATTATTCTAATGATTGCTCATGGCCTTGTCTCCTCAGCACTGTTTTGCATGGCAAACACTAACTATGAGCGAACCCACAGCCGGACCCTACTCCTAGCACGTGGACTACAAACAGTATTACCACTAATAGCCACCTGATGATTTATCTCATCACTAGCAAATCTGGCTCTTCCACCCCTGCCCAACCTAATAGGGGAGCTGATGATTATTACTTCAATATTCAACTGGTCAAACTACACCCTTGCAATAACAGGTCTAGGTACTCTAATCACAGCGGCATACTCCCTCTATATGTTCCTAATAACGCAACGGGGTCCTACCCCTAGCCACGTTGTTGGGCTAGAACCCTCTCATACCCGAGAACACCTCCTAATTGCCTTACACCTCGCGCCTCTAACACTTTTAATCCTAAAGCCCGAGCTTATGTGAGGCTGATGCATGTGTAAACATAGTTTAAGTAAAACACTAGATTGTGATTCTAGCGATAGAAGATAAAACCTTCTTGTTCACCAAGGGGGAGAGTAATCTTGAGAGAGTGCTAATTTTTTCAAGCCATAGTTAGATTCTACGGGTCCCTTGGCCCCTAAAGGATAATAGTTCATCCGTTGGTCTTAGGAACCAAAAACTCTTGGTGCAACTCCAGGTAGCGGCTATGAATAATACAGCCCTGATATTTAGTACAGCCCTGCTACTTGTGATTGTGGTATTAACGTATCCTATCATTACGACGCTAAACCCCTCGCCCACTAACAAGACATGAGCGCTTCTGCAAGTAAAAACAGCAGTCCAATTAGCTTTCTTTATTAGTCTCTTCCCCTTATTTATTTTCCTGGACCAAGGACTAGAAACAATCACAACAAACTGGAGCTGAATTAACACAATAACCTTTGACATTAACACAAGCTTCAAGTTTGACCAGTTCTCGATTATCTTTACCCCTATTGCACTATATGTGACTTGATCAATCTTAGAGTTCGCCTCATGGTACATGTCCTTGGACCCACACATAAACCGGTTTTTCAAGTACCTCCTCATCTTCTTAATTGCCATAATTACACTTGTTACCGCCAACAATATATTTCAGCTTTTCATCGGGTGGGAAGGTGTTGGCATCATATCTTTCCTATTGATCGGGTGATGGCACGGGCGAGCCGATGCCAACACTGCGGCCCTGCAAGCCGTAATTTATAACCGCGTAGGGGATATTGGCCTAATTATAACCATAGCCTGACTAGCAGTAAATACAAATAGCTGGGAGATACAACAAATCTTCATCACAACCCAAAACACAGACCTCACCATCCCTTTAATAGGCCTCATCCTTGCCGCCACCGGAAAGTCTGCCCAATTCGGCCTCCACCCTTGGCTGCCGGCCGCAATAGAGGGCCCAACACCGGTATCTGCCCTATTACATTCCAGCACAATAGTTGTTGCAGGGATCTTTCTTTTGATTCGACTACACCCGATTATTCAAAATAACCAAACGGCGCTTACAACCTGTCTCTGTCTTGGAGCAATAACGACACTGTTCACAGCAATTTGTGCTCTAACCCAAAACGATATCAAAAAAATCGTAGCCTTCTCAACATCCAGCCAACTAGGCTTGATAATAGTCACCATTGGATTAAATCAGCCTCAGCTAGCCTTTCTACACATCTGCACTCACGCTTTCTTCAAGGCAATACTTTTCTTATGCTCAGGTTCCGTGATTCATAGCCTAAATGACGAGCAAGACATCCGAAAAATAGGAGGCCTCCACAACACAATACCATTTACATCCTCATGTATAACCATCGGAAGCCTAGCCTTAACAGGAACCCCATTCCTAGCGGGTTTCTTTTCAAAAGACGCAATCATCGAAGCCTTGAACACATCCCTCCTAAACGCCTGAGCCCTGGCTCTCACCCTACTAGCAACCTCTTTTACAGCAGTATATAGCTTCCGAATCATTTTCTTCGCATCAATAGGACAACCTCGATTCTTGCCTCTCTCCCCCATTAATGAAAATGACCCAACGTTAATGAACCCCATTAAGCGCCTTGCTTGAGGGAGCATCGTCGCGGGCCTTATCATTACCTCAAACTTCATACCCGCTAAAACCCAGATTATAACCATACCACCTCTTCTGAAGTTGGCGGCACTAGTTGTCACTATTGCTGGACTAGTTACGGCAATAGAACTTGCCAACTTAACCAACAAACAACTTAAAACAGCCCCTAAGATCAAGCCTCACAACTTTTCAAATATGCTGGGCTATTATTCATCAGTTGTTCACCGACTTATGCCCAAGGCTATATTGGTTCTGGGACAGACTGCAGCAACCCAGCTGGTTGATCAAGTCTGGCTCGAAAAGACCGGGCCCAAGGGGGCAGCAGTAGCTCAAATTCCAATCATCAAAGCTGTTAATAATCCTCAACAAGGATTAATTAAAACCTACCTAGGGATACTCCTTCTAACAACCACAATTGCAGTGTTAATTACACTGAATAATTAAACTGCCCGTAAAGACCCCCGCTCCCGCCCCCGGGATAACTCAAGCACTACAAAAAGAGTTAACAACAGCGCTCACCCGCAAACCATGAGCATTTCCCCACCTAGATAATATATATATGACACGCCCCCAAAATCCCCTCGTAAAGCCGATATTCCATGCCCCTCATCCACAACATAACTAGTATGACCTAAATCTTTAATACATAAGGAGGCCGCTATAAAGCACAATAAAGAATAACCTAATACATACCCCAAGACCGACCAGTCTCCTCAAGACTCAGGATAAGGCTCCGCAGCTAAAGCAGCAGAATAAGCAAACACAACCAGCATCCCCCCCAGATAAATTAGTAACAGCACCAAGGAAACAAAAGACCCCCCATAACCCACTAACATTCCACACCCTCCCCCGGCCCCCAGCACTAACCCTAAAGCTGCAAAGTACGGAGCAGGGTTGGAGGCAACCCCCAACACCCCTAAAACTAATAATACCATAAATAGAAGAGTAAGATATTCCATAATTTCCACCCGGATTTTAACCAGGACTAGTGATATGAAAAACCACTGTTGTAATTCAACTATAGAAACCTTTAATGGCAAGCCTACGGAAAACCCACCCTATTTTAAAAATCGCCAACGATGCCCTAGTTGACCTCCCCACCCCCTCCAACATCTCCGCTATATGAAATTTTGGCTCCCTGCTGGGTCTCTGCTTAATCACTCAAATCCTCACAGGGCTATTCCTTGCAATACACTATACCTCTGACATCTCAACCGCTTTCTCTTCCGTGGCACACATCTGTCGTGACGTTAACTACGGCTGACTAATTCGGAATCTGCATGCTAACGGAGCATCATTCTTTTTTATCTGCCTGTATATACATATCGCCCGAGGTCTGTATTATGGCTCCTACCTTTATAAAGAAACATGAAACATTGGGGTCGTACTGTTCCTACTTGTTATAATAACGGCTTTTGTAGGATATGTCCTCCCATGAGGACAAATGTCGTTTTGAGGGGCAACAGTAATTACGAACCTACTATCAGCCGTGCCCTATGTAGGCAACACCTTGGTTCAATGGATCTGGGGCGGTTTTTCGGTGGACAATGCCACACTCACCCGGTTCTTCGCATTCCACTTTCTCCTTCCATTTGTAGTTTTAGCCGCAACAATACTTCACTTACTTTTCCTACACGAGACGGGCTCTAATAACCCAGCCGGTCTCAACTCCGATGCAGACAAAATTCCATTCCACCCCTACTTCTCTTACAAAGATCTACTAGGCTTTATTATCATGCTCACAGCTCTAACTTCATTAGCTTTGTTTTATCCGAACGCGCTGGGAGACCCGGATAATTTTACCCCTGCCAATCCAATAGTTACTCCGCCTCACATTAAACCCGAATGATACTTCCTTTTCGCCTATGCGATCCTTCGATCCATTCCCAACAAGCTAGGGGGTGTGTTAGCACTACTATTCTCTATCCTAATCTTGATACTAGTCCCCCTCCTACACACGTCTAAACAACGCGCACTAACGTTCCGGCCGGCCTCCCAGATTCTTTTCTGGCTGCTGGTGGCCGACATATTTGTATTAACTTGAATTGGAGGCATGCCCGTAGAACACCCCTTCATCATTATTGGACAAACTGCATCCGTCTTATACTTTACCTTATTCCTAGTGCTCAACCCCCTCATTGCTTGAATAGAAAACAAAATACTTGATTGATAACTTGCCTTAGTAGCTTAATTTCAAAGCACCGGCCTTGTAAACCGGAGAGTGAAGATTAAAGTTCTTCCTAGCGCAATCAGAGAGGAGAGATTCTAACTCTCACCCTTAGCTCCCAAAGCTAAGATCATAAATTAAACTACCCTCTGAAGGCACAACACTATGCCCGATAAACATTGATTAATATGCAGCATCTTTGCCAGGCCAATATAGGTGCAATTTCATGATAACATGTTGGACTCTGAGTATTTATGCTTTCTCACAAGAGTACATATTATTCTTTATCGTACATCATGATGTAGGGACATATACATCCTTTATCACATTACCATCAACCGGAACATTGGAACGCAGAATAATTATATTTCTCATAAATAAGATCGGGGTTTATAAATCAACATGAACTCATATCGACAAGAAGAATTTGCGTTATCAGCCTATATATCGCCCCCAAAATATTCCTTGCATAACTAGCTAACATCGGTAAAGAATAACGAATATCCAGTAAGAACCGACCAACAAGCACAATTCAGGTGCACACGTTTAATGATAGAATCACGGGCACAAATCGTGGGGGTAGCACTTAGTGATCTATTCCTGGTATCTGGTTCCTATTTCAGGGTCCCGTTTTTCCAGCTACTCACAAGGTGAATTATAAATGACATAAGTTATTGGTGTGGTTCACACTGTTCGTTACCCACCAAGCCGGGCGTTCTCTTATAGGCATGGGGTTTTTTTGTCTGGGGGCTTTTTCCTCACCATCTCCAGTGATGTTTAAACTAATCATCCGGGGTGTTCATTAATCTTTCACGATAGCATTACCTGCATGCTTAAATGACATAACTCAAGAATTGCATTAAGGTATTTCACGTGCATAAGGAATATTTCATACGAACAAAAAACACTAAGTTTTCCCCCCGGAGGATTCTCGTCAAACCCCCCTACCCCCCTAAGTACTGGGGACTCCATTGCATCTTGCCAAACCCCTAAAACAAGAAAAGCCGTACTAGGTGGTTGCTCCGCCAAAATATTTATATATATATATATTATTAATATAAAAAAACAATATATAT